GAAACCCTAATATTCTTGCAGAATTTATAGCCGGCCAATTAAAAAATAGAGTTTCTTTTCGCAAAGCAATGAAAAAGGCTATAGAATTAACTGAACAAGCAGATACAAAAGGAATTCAAGTGCAAATTGCAGGACGTATCGACGGAAAAGAAATTGCGCGTGTTGAATGGATCAGAGAAGGTAGGGTTCCATTACAAACCATTCGAGCTAAAATTGATTATTGTTCCTATACAGTTCGAACAATCTATGGGGTATTAGGCATCAAAATTTGGATATTTATCGAGGGGGAATAATAAACCTTATTTCCCTTTTTATTCTATCCAGCAATGGAACAAAAGAAATTCGTTTCTTCTTTTCTGTTCAATAAAAAAAAATGAACAATTATAAATTATAATTCTATAGGGTTTAATAAAAATTAAATGAATCTTTTGATAAAATTGCTATGCTTAGTGTGTGACTCGTTGGTTTTTTGAGGGTTAGTATAAAAACCAGCCCCATAGTATAAACAAATAACTATAGAAGTAATAACCAACTCATCACTTCGTATTATCTGGATCCAAAGAACCAGTCAAGATATGATATATTGTTCATATTGTTGTAGCAACTGAAATCTTTTTTAATTTATTAAAAAATCTGCTTCTAAATTGTTAATAATAAAAAAAGAAAGGGTATGGATAAATGGAAGGATGAGAGGAAGAAAGAAAATATTGATGATATATAATTCCAATATGTAAGGTCTATGAGTCATCTCATAAAAAATCTGTGTAATAAAGCATCAATACGGATTCATCATTAAATGGATCTGCTCATCGAACAAAAAATAAAGAGCTTCGAGCCAATAAAGACTAAGAATATCGACTCAAGAACTAATAGCTCCATTGTAGAATTCAGACCTAACCATTAAATAAGAAGCGATGGGAACGACGGAACCTGTGAATTCAAAAGATTCTATGAAAATGAATTTGAATGATTCATTGATCGGGATGGCGGAACCGACCAGAGACCAATTCATCTATTCGGAAAAGTTATGAACGAATGATAGAACTGAAATAGAAATGTAAAGAGTAAATATTCGCCCGCGAAAACTTTATTTTCTTGGATTGCTAAATTTGGGTCAATCCAATACGATAAAGAGTAAAACAAAAAAAAGATTCCTTTTAAGATTCTAATATCGATAAATAGAAGAAAAAATAGTTTAGTTATAGTTATTAATATTAATAGTTATTAATATATATATTTAATTTCATTATTATTATTATATATATCTATACAAACAAAATAGACAAATCAAGATATACAAATTAATAAGATTTGATCTAGATTAAATGAAATCCATGATTCAGTTATTAAAATTAAATATAAATACATCTATGCATAATATTATATCTGAATAGAATTCAAATTGAACTCAAAATCTTTAATTTGAATTTATTTTATTCGCGAGGAGCTGGATGAGAAGAAACTCTCACGTCCGGTTCTGTAGTAGAGATGGAATTCAAAACAAACCATCAACTATAACCCCAAAAGAACCAGATTCCGTAAACAACATAGAGGAAGAATGAAGGGAATATCTTATCGAGGTAATACTATTTGTTTTGGTAAATACGCTCTTCAGGCACTTGAACCCGCTTGGATCACATCTAGACAAATAGAAGCAGGTCGACGAGCAATGACACGAAATGCACGTCGCGGTGGAAAAATATGGGTTCGTATATTTCCAGATAAACCGGTTACAGTAAGACCCGCAGAAACACGTATGGGTTCAGGTAAAGGCTCTCCCGAATATTGGGTAGCGGTTGTTAAACCAGGTCGAATCCTTTATGAAATGGGTGGAGTAACAGAAACTATAGCCAGAAGGGCTATTTCAATAGCAGCGTCCAAAATGCCTATACGAGCTCAATTTATCATTTTGGGATAAAAAAGAAATAGGCCTTACTTAAAAACTTAAAAATAGTGGGTGCAGGTTTCTTTTTTTGGACAAATAATATTTCTTTTTTTCTTCGACCTTTGTATTGTAAAAAACAGATAAAAAAATGATATGATTCAACCTCAAACCCATTTGAATGTAGCAGATAACAGCGGGGCTCGAGAATTGATGTGTATTCGAATCATAGGAGCTAGCAATCGTCGATATGCTCATATTGGTGACGTTATTGTTGCTGTGATCAAAGACGCAGTTCCAAACATGCCTCTAGAAAGATCAGAAGTGGTCAGAGCTGTAATTGTCCGTACTTGTAAAGAACTTAAACGTGACAACGGTATGATAATACGATATGATGACAATGCTGCAGTTGTGATTGATCAAGAAGGAAATCCAAAAGGAACTCGAGTTTTTGGTGCGATTGCCCGAGAATTGAGACAGTTCAATTTTACTAAAATAGTTTCATTAGCTCCCGAGGTATTATAAAATAAGACCACGATATGGTTATAGTAGGGTATTTAAAAGAAATAGATTAAGATTCATTTAGTAGATTTTCTCTCACGTATATACCTTTCAAAATTAATATTTATAAACAAACACGTAAAAAAAAAAAAAAAGAAAAACATGTTGATTATATCGAAATTTGGAGGCACCAATAATTTTAATTAATCATGAGTAGTGATACTATTGCTGACATAATAACTTCTATACGAAATGCCGATATGTATAGAAAAAGCGTGGTTCGAGTAGCATCTACTAATATCAGCCAAAGTATTGTTAAAATACTTTTACGAGAGGGTTTTCTCGAAAATGTGAGAAAACATCGAGAGAACAACAAATATTTTTTGGTTTTAACCCTACGACATAGAAGGAATAGGAAAAGGACTTATAGAAATCTTTTAAATTTAAAACGGATAAGTCGGCCGGGTCTACGAATCTATTCTAACTATCAAAGAATTCCTAGAATTTTAGGTGGGATGGGGGTTGTAATTCTTTCTACTTCTCGAGGTATAATGACAGACCGAGAGGCTCGACTAGAAAGAATAGGCGGAGAAATTTTGTGTTATATATGGTAATCTTTCTAATATCCGATATGAAACTTCTTTTTTGTGAAAAAGAAAAGAGAAGGGGTGGGTTCTCTAATAGGGTTCTTCCTCCACTAGTTGATACTTCAAGGGGGTTTTACCTGGAATGAAAGAACAAAAATGGATTCATGAAGGTTTAATTACTGAATCGCTTCCCAACGGTATGTTCCGGGTTCGTTTAGATAATGAAGATATGATTCTAGGTTATGTTTCAGGAAAGATCCGACGTAGTTTTATACGGATACTGCCAGGAGATAGAGTAAAAATTGAAGTAAGTCGTTATGATTCAACCAGAGGTCGTATAATTTATCGACTCCGCAACAAAGATTCGAAAGATTAGGTGTTTTTTAACTTCACCATTTCTTTCGTAGGAATACGATTCGAAATCGAAAATTTCAAGAAACTTATTTTCTTCCAAAAAGTGGATTCAAAATTAAAGTAAGGAGTGGCAAATATGAAAATAAGAGCTTCCGTTCGTAAAATTTGTGAAAAATGTCGACTAATCCGTCGTCGGGGACGAATTATAGTAATTTGTTCCAACCCAAGACATAAACAAAGACAAGGATAATCAAACTCGTTAAAGACCTGATATACAAATAGGGAATCTGTTTTGACATGAAATGGATATATCCATATATCTCTGACTCAAATTTATGAGATCATAAAATATGGCAAAAGCTATACCGAAAAGGGGTTCACGTGGACGTATTGGTTCACGTAAGAGTACACGTAAAATACCAAAGGGGGTTATTCATATTCAAGCAAGTTTCAATAATACCATTGTGACTGTTACAGATGTACGCGGGCGGGTGGTTTCTTGGTCCTCTGCCGGTACTTGTGGCTTCGGAGGTACAAGAAGAGGGACACCGTTTGCTGCTCAAACCGCAGCGGCAAATGCTATTCGTGCAGTAGTAGATCAAGGTATGCAACGAGCAGAAGTCATGATTAAAGGTCCAGGTCTCGGAAGAGACGCAGCATTACGAGCTATTCGCAGAAGTGGTATACTATTAACTTTCGTACGGGATGTAACCCCTATGCCACATAATGGCTGTAGACCCCCGAAAAAAAGACGTGTGTAGAAATAAAAAAGGAAGATATTTGAATAGTAAGAGAAACAAGAGAAATAAATGATTCAATGATCTGATCAAATAATATTATTATGGTTCGAGAGAAAATAACAGTATCTACTCGGACACTACAGTGGAAGTGTGTTGAATCAGCAGCAGACAGTAAGCGTCTTTTTTATGGGCGCTTTATTCTGTCTCCGCTTATGAAAGGTCAAGCAGACACAATAGGCATTGCGATGCGAAGGGCTTTGCTTGGAGAAATCGAAGGAACATGTATCACACGCGCAAAATCTGAGAAAATATCACACGAATATTCTACGATAACGGGTATTCAAGAATCAGTACATGAAATTTTAATGAATTTGAAAGAAATCGTATTGAGAAGTAATCTCTATGGAACTTGTGAGGCGTCTATTTGTGTCAGAGGCCCTGGATATGTAACTGCTCAAGATATCATCTTACCGCCTTATGTAGAAATCGTCGATAATACACAGCATATAGCTAGCTTGACAGAACCCATTGAGTTGGTTATTGGATTACAAATAGAGAAGAATCGCGGATATCTTATAAAAGCGCCAAATACCTTTCAAGATGGAAGTTATCCTATAGATCCTGTATTCATGCCTGTTCGAAATGCGAATCATAGTATTCATTCTTATGAAAATGGTAACAAAGAAATACTATTTCTCGAAATATGGACAAATGGAAGTTTAACTCCTAAAGAAGCACTTCACGAAGCCTCCCGGAATTTGATTGATTTATTGATTCCCTTTTTACATACCAAAGAAGAAAATCTAAATTTAGAGGACAATCAACACATGTTTCCTTTACCCCCTTTTACCTTTTATGATAAATTGGCTAAACTAACAAAAAATAAAAAAAAAATGGCGTTGAAATCGATTTTTATTGACCAATCAGAATTGCCTC